ATAATTTATTTTTATTATTTATAGTAAAATTATTAATGATGGTTTAAATAATTAATTAAATGTATTTTTTTTTATAAAAATATATATATATATATTAAATATTTAATTTATTATTAATATAAATAATATATTAAATTATATATAAATTAAAATTAATTATATTAATATGTTTTAATTTATCTAATTATTAATTGTTTAATTCTTAGAATATAGTTTTTAATATGAATATTATAAAAAGAAAAATAAATAAATTATTAAATATTTAATAATTAAAGTTAAATATTTTAATATAAAAAAAAAAAAAAAAAAATTCTATTTAAAAATATTTACATATAAAAAAAAATTATTATAGTTTAAAAATTTTATTATAAATTTATTTTACATATAAATTTTAGTGTTGATTTTAATTTATTTTAATAATAATTTATTTATTTTGGTAGTAATTAATATTAAATTATTTAAGAAATTAAGATTTAGCAATATTTAAATTAATAACAAATTTTGTGCCAGCAGTTGCGGTTATACAAAAATTAAATTAAATTTTATTAGTTAATTAATAAATAATTTTAATAATATAATTAAAATTTTAAATTATTAGGTGAAATTTTAATTTAATAAAATTTTATTTTAATAGTTATTATTTAATAAATTTTATAAAAAACTAGGATTAGATACCCTATTATTAAAATTTAAATTTAAAATACTAAAATAGTAGATAATTATTTATTGAAACTTAAATGATTTGGCGGTATTTTAGTTCATTTAGAGGAATCTGTTAAATAATTGATAATCCACGAATAAATTTACTTAGTTTATAATTTTGTATATCGTTGTTAAAAAAATATTTTTTTATAAAATTAATATTTTAAAATTATTAAAATAAATTAAATCAGATCAAGATGCAGATTATAATTAAGAATTAATGGATTACAATAAATTTATTTAAAATGAATATTAATTTGTAAAATTTAATTGAAGGTGGATTTAAATGTAATTTTATTTAATTTAATAAAGTGATTAAAAATTAAAATATGTACATATTGCCCGTCGCTTTCATATAATTAATAAGTTGAAATAAGTCGTAACAAAGTAGAGGTACTGGAAAGTGTTTCTAGAAAGCACAAATTAGAGCTTGAGTTTAAAGTATTTCATTTACATTGAAATGATATTAATAATTTAATTAATTTGAGGGGGAAAAATTAATAAAATAAATTTAATAAAAAAATTTTTAATAAAATATTTAATGGGGGTTAAAGTATTTTTTAAGAAAAAATTTATTAATTTATAGTGAATTAGTATTGTGGAAGAATTTTTAAATATTTGAAATAGTAATTTTATTAAAAGTAATTTTAATTTAGTGTATCTTGTGTATCAGAGTTTATTAAAAAAATTTTTTAGTTAAAAATTTCTCGAATTTAAAAGAGATAATTAATTAATAAAGTTATTGTAGCATAAATATTTTAAATAATTAATTGGAAATGAAATGTTAATCGTTTTTAAATATATCTAGTTCTTTTAGAAAAAAATTTAATTTTATATTAAAAAAAAAAATAACTTAATTAATTAAGTTATTTTTTTTTTAATATTATATTTTAAGGGATAAGCTTTAAATTAAATTTATATAAAATAATTAATTAATATTTATTGATAATTTTATAATTTATATTGTTAAAAAAATTTAATTTATTATAAATAATTTCATTAAAATTAAGATTTAATTTATAATTTTATATTTTTATAGGGGGTAAATAAAAATTTATTAAAATTAGTCATAATGATAAAATTAGTATATAAGTTTAATTAAAATTATTTTTTTTATTAGAGTTAATTAAAAGGAATTCGGCAAATTTTTATATTCACTTGTTTATCAAAAACATGTCTTTTTGTATTTAATATAAAGTCTAATCTGCCCACTGATTTTCAATTAAAGGGCTGCAGTATTTTGACTGTACAAAGGTAGCATAATCAATAGTCATTTAATTGATGACTTGTATGAAAGATTGGATGAAATATAAGCTGTCTCTTAATTATTTAAATGGAATTTAATTTTTTAATTAAAAAGTTAAAATAAATTAAAAAGACGAGAAGACCCTATAGAGTTTTATATTTATTTATAATTAAGATTGTTTATAAGTTTAAAAATTTAAATTAATTTGAGTATTTTGTTGGGGTGACAGAAAAATAAGAAAAACTTTTTTTTTAATTATTACATTTATAAGTGGATAATTGATCCAGTATTACTGATTATAAGAAAAAATTACCTTAGGGATAACAGCGTAATTTTTTTTTTTAGTTCAAATAAAAAAAAGAGTTTGCGACCTCGATGTTGGATTAAGATAAAATTTAAATGCAGAAGTTTAAAATTTTTGATCTGTTCGATCATTAAAATCTTACATGATCTGAGTTCAAACCGGTGTAAGCCAGGTTGGTTTCTATCTTTTAATAATTAAAATATTTTAGTACGAAAGGATTAAATATTTAAATTAAATTTATATTAATGAATTTTATTAAAATAAAAGTTATATATTTTTTAATTTTATTATAAATTATAATATATATATATATATACATATACTATTTTGGCAGAAAAATGTAATGATTTTAGAATTCATTAATATATAATTTAATTATATAGATAGTATATGTTTGTTTTAGATATATATATAATAATAGTTGGGTTATTAATTTTAGTTGTTGGAGTTATGGTTGGGGTTGCTTTTTTAGTGTTATTTGAGCGAAAAATTTTAGGTTATATTCAGTTTCGAAAAGGTCCTAATAAAGTTGGTTTAATTGGTATTTTACAATCTTTTTCTGATGCTATTAAATTATTCACTAAGGAGTCAAGTTATCCTAATTTTTCTAATTATTTATGTTATTATTTTTCTCCTATTATTGGGTTTACTTTATCTTTAATTATTTGATTGTTAATTCCTTATTATTTTAATTTAATTAGATTTAATTTTGGGGTTTTATTTTTTTTATGTGTTACTAGATTGGGGGTTTATACTGTTATAGTTTCTGGTTGATCTTCTAATTCTAATTATGCTTTATTAGGGGGTTTACGGGCAGTAGCTCAAACTATTTCTTATGAAGTAAGATTAGCTCTTATTTTAATATCAAGAGTTATTTTAATTATGGATTTTAATTTATTAAGTTTTTTTTATTATCAAAGAATAATTTGATTTTTATTGATAATATTACCTTTATCTTTATGTTGAATAAGATCAAGATTGGCTGAAACTAATCGAACTCCTTTTGATTTTGCTGAGGGGGAAAGAGAGTTAGTTTCTGGGTTTAATGTTGAATATAGTGGTGGTGGATTTGCTTTAATTTTTTTAGCTGAATACTCTAGAATTTTATTTATGAGTTTGTTATTTACTTTAATTTATTTAGGGGGATTTAGTTTGAGAATTATATTTTATATTAAATTGAGATTAATTTCATTTTTATTTATTTGAGTTCGTGGGACATTACCTCGTTATCGTTATGATAAGTTAATATATTTAGCTTGAAAAGGTTATTTACCAATTTCTTTGAATTTTTTATTATTTTTTTGTGGGTTTAAAATTTTTTTAATATAAAATAATTTTTTTTTAGTATAAATTAATAGAATATATGTTAATTCTTTCTTAAGTTTTCAAAACAAATGCTTATTTACAAGCTCATTAATTTAATTGAATAGTAGATTATCTCAATATTTATTTAATAATGGGTTAATAATGAAATATGAAAAATATAAAATAGTTAATAATTGTCCTGTAATAATATATGGGTCTTCTACAGGTCGAGCTCCAATTCATGTTAATAGAATAATAATATTAATTAATGATCAAAATAATATTTGGTTAATTGGGTAGAATTGAATTCCTTGGATTTTTTTATTGAAAGTAAATGGGAGAATAGCTAAAATTAAAATTGATATAATTAAAGCAATTACTCCTCCTAATTTATTAGGGATTGATCGTAGGATTGCATATGCAAATAAGAAATATCATTCTGGTTGAATGTGGACTGGGGTAACTAAAGGATTGGCAGGAATAAAATTATCTGGATCTCCCAGTAAATAAGGATTAGTTAATGTTAAAATAGTTAGTGTAAATATTAAAATAATGAAACCAATTAAGTCTTTAAATGTGAAGAATGGGTGAAAAGGAATTTTATCTAAATTTCTATTTATTCCTAGTGGATTGTTTGACCCTGTTTGGTGTAAAAATAATAAGTGAATTATAGTTATTATTAAAATAATAAAAGGTAATAAGAAGTGAAATGTATAAAATCGAGTTAAGGTTGCATTATCTACAGCAAATCCCCCCCAAATTCAATTTACTAATATAACCCCTAAATAGGGGATAGCAGATAGTAAATTAGTAATAACAGTTGCTCCTCAAAATGATATTTGCCCCCATGGTAGAACATACCCTATAAATGCTGTTGCTATTAATAAAAATAAGATAATTACTCCAATTAATCATGTATATTTTAGATTAAAGGATTCATAGTAAATTCCTCGGCCAATATGTAAATAAATACAAATAAAAAAGAATGATGCTCCATTAGCATGAATTGTTCGAATTAATCAACCATAATTTACATTTCGGCAAATATAATTTACTCTGTAAAATGCTATTTCAATATTAGCTGTATAATACATAGTTAAAAATAAACCTGTAAAAATTTGAATAGTTAAACATAATGCTAGTAATGATCCAAAATTTCATCAAGCTGAAATATTTGATGGGGAAGGTAGATCAATTAATGAACCATTAATAATTTTTAAAATAGGGTGAGTTTTACGAACGTTAAAAAATTTATTATTTATCATTATTATTCATTAATTAAAAAGATGAGGATCGAAGGGGCCCATAAAAAATATTAGTAATTTTTACTACTGCAATTAATGTAATAAATAAATAAATTACTAATATTATTATAATTATAAATGTTTGATTATTATATAATTTATTTAAATCAATTTTATTTTCATTATTAAAAAATAATATTAAGTTTGTAAAATTATTTATATCTGAATTTAAGAAAAGGTTTATTCATTTAATATTAGGGTTTATATATTGTTTTATTATTATTAATATTAAAATAATTATAAATAATATAAAAATTATTTTTATGTTAAATGATTTATTAAATATTTCATTTGAGGCAATACTTGATACATAAATAAATAATACTAAAAGTCCCCCTAGAAAAGTGAGAAATAGAATATAGGAAAATCAATAAGTTTTAATTATTATACCTGTTAATAAGCAAGTTAATAAAGTTTGAATTAAAATTATTAAACCTATGGAAAGTGGGTTATTTATAAATATTATTGTAAATGTTATTATTATTATTAAAGTTGAGATAAATAATTTTGTGATTTCAAATCAAAGAATAGTTTAATAAAAATAATAATTTTGGAGATTATTGATAAAGAAGTTCTTTTTCTTTGAAGTTTTTAAAGTTAATAACTTAATTTTGGTTTACAAGACCAATGTTTTTTTTAAACTATAAAAACTTAATGATAATTATAAATATGTGAATTGTTTTTATTTTTATATTTATTGTTGGAAATTTAATTTTTGTTTCTAAGCATAAGCATTTATTAATTGTGCTTTTAAGATTAGAATTTATTGTGTTAAGAATTTTTTTTTTTTTATTAATTTTTTTAATATTTGTTGATTATAACATATATATATTAATAGTATTTTTGGTATTTTCTGTATGTGAGGGGGCTTTAGGTTTATCTATTTTAGTTTCTATAATTCGAACTCATGGAAATGATTATTTTCAAAGATTTAATTTATTATAGGGTAAGTAATAATTAATTTAAATGATAAAGTTTTTATTTATAATAATTTTTATAATTCCTTTTTGTTTTATAAAAAATATATTTTGGATGGTTCAAATAATATTATTTATAATATTGTTTATATTTATAAATTTAAGCTTAAGATTAAATTTATTTTGTAATTTAAGTTATATAATATCTTGTGATATTTTATCTTATGGTTTAATCTTATTGAGAATTTGAATTTCTATTTTAATAATTATGGCTAGAGAGAATTTATTTAAAATAAATTTTCATGTAGGTTTTTTTTTATTTAATGTTATTTTTTTGTTAATCATACTTTATTTGACTTTTAGAGTTATAAATATATTTTTATTTTATTTATTTTTTGAAGGTAGATTAATTCCCACTTTAATTTTAATTATTAGTTGAGGGTATCAACCTGAACGTATTCAAGCTGGGATGTATTTATTATTTTATACTTTATTTGTATCTCTTCCTTTATTAATAGGGATTTTTTATATTTTTGGTGAAATAAATACTATAACAATTTATTTTTTAAAATTTATAAATTTAAATATTTATATTTTATATTTTTCTATGGTTATAGCTTTTTTAGTGAAAATACCTATATATTTTGTTCATTTATGACTTCCTAAGGCTCATGTTGAAGCTCCTGTTTCTGGTTCTATAGTTTTAGCTGGAGTTATATTAAAATTAGGTGGTTATGGCTTATTGCGTTTATTAGCGGTTTTACAAGAAGTTAATATAAAGTTAAATTATATTTGAATTGTTATTAGATTAATTGGGGGGTTTTATATTAGTTTGAAGTGTTTTTGCCAAGTAGATATTAAATCATTAATTGCTTATTCTTCTGTAGCTCATATAAGAATTGTTATTAGAGGAATTATAGTGATAAATTATTGAGGGTTTATTGGGTCTTATATTTTAATAATTGGTCATGGATTATGTTCTTCTGGTATATTTTGTTTAGCTAATATTAGTTATGAGCGTTTACATAGTCGGAGATTATTTATTAATAAGGGTATAATAAATTTTATACCTTCGATAAGATTGTGATGATTTTTAATAATATCTTCAAATATAGCAGCTCCCCCCAGTCTAAATTTAGTAGGAGAAATTAGTTTAATTAATAGTTTAATAAGATGATCTTGGGTTTCTATAATTATATTGATATTAATTTCTTTTTTTAGAGCTGGGTATAGATTATATTTATATTCTTATACTCAACATGGAGGGTATTATTCTGGAGTTTATAGATATTATACTGGAGTTTCTCGTGAGTATTTAATATTAATATTACATTGATTACCTTTAAATATTTTAATTTTAAAAGTTGATTATAGAATAATTTGATTTTATTTAAATAATTTAATAAAAATATTGATTTGTGGTGTCAAAAATATGATTAAAATTCATTTTAAATTATAAATAATATTAAATATTCAATTTGTTTTATTTCTTTTTTTTTTTTATTTATATTAATAATTTTAAATTTTTTTTTTATAATATATTTTATTATAAATAATACAGTGATTTTTTTAGAGTGGGAGATTATTTCTTTTAACTCTGTTAGAGTGGTTATGTCAATTTTATTAGATTGGATATCTTTATTATTTATAATATTTGTATTTTTGATTTCATCTGTGGTTATTTATTATAGTAAAAGATATATATCTTCAGAATTGAATTTAGTTCGATTTATTATTTTAGTTTTATTATTTGTTTTTTCAATAATATTATTAATTATTAGTCCTAATCTTATTAGAATTTTGTTAGGATGAGATGGATTAGGGTTAGTTTCTTATTGTTTAGTAATTTATTATCAAAATCTAAAGTCTTATAATGCGGGCATATTAACAGCTTTATCAAACCGAATTGGGGATGTATTTATTTTAATAGTAATTGCTTGAATAGTTAATTATGGGAGATGAAATTACATTTTTTATTTAGAGTTTATAAATAATGATTTTGAAATAATTATGGTTGGTAGAATAATTATTTTAGCTGCTATAACAAAAAGTGCTCAGATTCCCTTTAGATCTTGATTACCTGCTGCTATAGCAGCTCCTACACCAGTTTCAGCTTTAGTACACTCTTCAACTTTAGTAACTGCTGGGGTTTATTTATTAATTCGCTTTAATATATTATTGTTAGATATATTTTTTATAAAATTATTATTATTATTATCAGGATTAACTATATTTATAGCTGGTATTTCAGCTAATTATGAGTTTGATTTGAAAAAAATTATTGCATTATCTACTTTAAGACAATTAGGGTTAATAATAAGAATTTTAAGTATAGGTTTACCTAATTTAGCTTTTTTTCATTTGTTAACTCATGCTATATTTAAGGCTTTATTATTTATATGTGCTGGGGTGATTATTCATATAATAAATAATATACAAGATATTCGTTTTATAGGGGGAATTAGTTTTTATATTCCTTTAACTTCTTTATGTATAAATATTTCTAATATAGCTTTATGTGGGATTCCCTTTTTAGCGGGGTTTTATTCAAAGGATTTGATTTTAGAAATAGTTAGTTATAGAAATTTAAACTTAATAATTTTTTTTTTATATTATTTATCAACTGGTTTAACTATATTTTATAGTATTCGTTTAATAATGTATTTAATAATTAGTGATTATAATTTAATTAGAATTTATAATTTATATGATGAAGATTATATTATATTAAAAAGAATATTTATTTTATTGTTTATAAGAGTGGTTAGCGGAAGATTTTTAAGTTGAATAATTTTTTCTTATCCTTATATAATTTATTTGCCTTTCAATTTAAAAATAATGGTAGTATATGTTAGATTAATTGGGGGGGGGTTAGGTTATTTAATTAGAAATATAAATATTTATTCAATTAATAAATTTATTATAACTTATAATTTAAGAAATTTTTTATGTTTAATATGATTTATACCTAGACTATCTACTTATGGTTTAAGATATTATTTTCTTAATTTTGGTCAAAATTTAATTAAAAATATTGACATAGGGTGAATAGAAAAATATAGAGGGTTTGGAATATTAGAGATTATGAAAAAATATTCTATGATAAGTATTATTTATCATATAAATAATTTTAAAATTTATTTATTTAGATTTATTATTTGGATATTAATTATTTTATTTATATTATTGTTAAATAATTAAAATAATTTATTTAAATAGCTTATATTTATAGAGCATAATATTGAAGATATTAGGGAGATAGATTTTATCTTTAAATATTTATAAAAAAAAATATTTTTATTCTTACAATGAAAATGTAAAGTTTTAAATTAAACTATATAAATAAAAGAGAAGAGAAGTAAAAGAAGAAATATTAATGGAATTTAACCACTAAAAATTGAGTTAGCAGCTTAATTTTAATCTTTATATTTCTATTTATTTTTAATTGGAACAATAAATTCAATTTTATCATTAACAGTGATATACCTCTTTTTGGTTTCAATTAATAAATAAAGTAATAAAAATTAAATAAGGAGTAAAATAACTCTTTCTTTTAAGTCGAAATTAAATGCAAAATTGCTTCTTATTTTAATTAATGAGTTTAATTTAAGATAAATTGAATTTTTCAATTTTTTTTGATTGCAAATCAAATGTTTTAGAATTTAAACTATAATCCTAGTTTGTTCAATTTAATATATTTTGATTTCATTCATGATATAATCCAATTAATAAAATTAATAAGAAGAAAAATCTAATAATTGTTCAGTAAATAAAATTTACTATTTTAAATAATGGGATTATAGGAAAAATAAGAGCAATTTCTACATCAAAAATTAGGAAAATTACTGTAATTAAGAAAAAATGAAGAGAAAAAGGAATTCGAGCGGAAGATTTAGGGTCAAATCCACATTCAAATGGAGAACATTTTTCCCGATCTGATTGTGTTTTTTTTGATAGTATAATAGAAATTAATATTAAAATGTTAGTAATTAAAATAACAATTAAAAATATATTTATTATTAAAATAATTATTTATATTAAATGTTATTAAACTTTTTGATTGGAAGTCAAATATACTAAATATATTATATAAATAATTAGTTTCCTCATCAATAAATTGAGATATAAAGGAATAATCATACTACGTCTACAAAATGTCAATATCATGCTGCTGCTTCAAACCCAAAATGATGATTTCTTGAAAAGTGGTTATTTAAATGACGAATTAGACAAATTAAAAGGAATAATGTTCCAATGATTACATGAAGTCCATGGAATCCCGTTGCTATGAAAAAGGTTGACCCATAAATTCTATCTGCAATAGTAAATGGTGCTTCAAAATATTCATATATTTGAAGTATAGAAAAATAAATTCCTAGTATTACTGTAATAAATAATCCTTGAGTTGTTTGAGAGTTATTGTTTTCTATTATTGCGTGATGTGCTCAAGTAACTGAAACTCCAGAACTAATTAAAATAATTGTATTAAGTAGAGGAATTTGGAAAGGGTTAAATGGGGTAATATTTATTGGGGGTCAGATAGTTCCAAGTTCAATATTAGGGGCTAAACTTCTATGAAAAAATGCTCAAAAAAAGGATACAAAAAAAAAGATCTCAGATACAATAAATAAAATTATACCTCATCGAAGTCCTTTGGTAACTAAAATTGTATGTTTTCCTTGATGAGTTCCCTCTCGGCAAATATCTCGTCATCATTGGTATATTGTTATAATAACAATTATATACCCTAAGATTAATAAGTTTATATTAAAATTATGGAATCATTTTACTATTCCTGTTACTAGAACTATTACTCCAATAGCTCCTGTTAAAGGTCAAGGTCTATAATCTACTAAATGAAATGGATGTCTAAAATTTGTTTTCATTAATTTACTTCTCTAGAATATAATGTTCTTAAAATTGCAATTACATAAGATTGAATTACAGCTACTGCTGATTCTAAGATTAGTAATAAAATTTGAATAACGATAAGAATTATAATAAAATAGGATCTTATATTAGTTCCTGTGCTTCTTAATAAAGTTATTAATAAGTGACCTGCAATTATGTTAGCGGTCAGTCGGACTGCTAAAGTTCCTGGTCGAATAATATTACTAATAGTTTCAATTAATACTATGAATGGTATTAAAATTGAAGGCGTTCCTTGAGGGATTATGTGGGTAAATATGTGTTGAGAATTATTGATTCAACCATAAATTATAAATCTTAATCATAAAGGTAGGGAAATTGTTAGTGAAAGAGTTAAATGGCTCGTTCTTGTAAAAATATATGGGAATAACCCTAAAAAATTATTAAATAAAATAAATGAAAATATTGAAATAAAAATAAATGTTGATCCTTGAAAATAGTTATTTTTTAATAAAGTTTTAAATTCATTATGAAGTTTTATTAAAATAAAATTTCAAAGGAAAAAATGTCGATTAGGAATTAATCAAAATGATATTGGAATAAATATAATTCCTAAAATTGTTCTTAATCAATTAAGAGGGATATTAAATAAATTGGTAGAGGGATCAAAAATTGAAAATAAATTACTTATCATTTTCAGATAAAGTTTTTTGATTTAATTATATAATAATTTTTTTTTATATGATTTTTTTTTTCAAAAATATAATAATTTATAATATTAAAAATTAAATAAATACATAAAAAAAATAAAAATGAAATTATTCAATTAATTGGTATTATTTGAGGGATAAAAGAATATTACATTAAAGTAGTAATAATTTAAATTTGACATATTTATGTTATTATTTTAACTAATTCTTTGACTTTATTTATTAAATAATTCATTAGAAGTAATTGCTAATTTACTATAAAATGGTTTAAGAGACCAGTACTTGCTTTCAGTCATCTAATGATGAATAATTATTAATTCAATTAATAAAATTTTTAATTGAAATTCTTTCAATTACAATAGGTATAAAACTATGATTAGCTCCACAAATTTCTGAGCATTGACCATAAAAAATTCCTGGTCGGTTAATAAAAAAATTAGTTTGATTTAATCGTCCTGGATTAGCGTCAACTTTAACCCCTAAAGAGGGGATAGTTCAAGAATGAATTACATCTGTTGCTGTTACTATAATTCGAATTTGGTTGTTTATAGGTAGGACAATTCGATTATCTACATCTAATAAACGAAATGAATTTGGGGATATTTCATTTGATGGGATTATATATGAATCAAATTCAATGTTATGAAAATCTGAGTATTCATATCTTCAATATCATTGGTGTCCAATAGATTTCAAAGTGATTAATGGGTTATTTAATTCATCTAATAAATATAATAATCGTAAAGAAGGTAGTGCAATAAAAATTAATGTAATTGCTGGTAAAATAGTTCAAATTAATTCAATTATTTGTCCCTCTAATAAAAGTCGGTTAATATATTTATTGAAGAATAATCTTAATATTAAGTATCCTACTAAAATTGTAATTATAATAAGGATAATTAAAGTATGATCATGGAAGAAAATAATTTGTTCTATTAAAGGGGAAGCACTATTTTGTAAATTAAAATTAGATCATGTTGCCATTTCTAAAAAAAGGATAATCCTTTATAAATGGGGCTTAAATCCATTACATATAATCTGCCATATTAGAAGTTACTTAAAATAGGAAGTTCATTATATGAATGTTCTGCTGGGGGTAGATTTTGATATCATTCAATAGAGGATGATAAGTTTAATGAAAATAGGGCAACTCGTTGGTTAATTATAGATTCTCAAATAATAATTAATATAAATATAACAGCTAATAGTGAAACGTATGATCCTAAAGATGAAATAATATTTCATGAAATATATGAATCTGGGTAATCTGAGTATCGTCGAGGTATTCCAGCTAAACCTAGAAAATGTTGGGGAAAAAAAGTTAAGTTTACTCCAATAAATATAATAATAAATTGAATTTTTAATATATAGGGGTTTATAGATAATCCTGTAAATAATGGATATCAATGGATAAATCCCCCTATAATAGCAAATACTGCCCCTATTGATAAAACATAATGAAAGTGGGCTACTACATAGTATGTATCATGAAGGGTGATATCAATTGATGAGTTAGATAAAATTACTCCTGTTAATCCCCCTACTGTAAATAAAAATACAAACCCTAATCTTCATAAAATTGAAGGTGAATATTTGATTTGTGTTCCATGAAAGGTTGCTAATCATCTAAAAATTTTAATTCCTGTTGGTACTGCAATAATTATAGTTGCTGAGGTGAAATAAGCCCGAGTATCGATATCTATTCCTACAGTAAATATATGGTGAGCTCATACAATAAATCCTAGTAACCCAATTGCTAATATAGCATAAATTATTCCTAAACATCCGAATGTTTCTTTTTTTCCTCTTTCTTGTGAAATAATATGAGAGATTATCCCAAACCCTGGTAAAATTAAAATATAAACTTCAGGGTGTCCAAAAAATCAAAATAAATGTTGATATAGAATTGGGTCTCCCCCTCCAGCTGGGTCGAAGAATGATGTATTTAAATTACGATCTGTTAAAAGTATAGTAATAGCTCCAGCTAATACAGGTAAAGATAAAAGTAGTAAAAATGCAGTGATTCCAACCGCTCAAATAAATAAAGGTATTTGATCAAACGATAAATTATTTAATCGTATGTTAATAATTGTTGTAATAAAATTAATAGCTCCTAGAATTGAGGAGATTCCAGCTAAATGAAGGGAAAAAATTGCTAGGTCAACTGATCTTCCTCCATGGGCAATATTAGATGAAAGGGGGGGATAAACTGTTCATCCTGTTCCTGCTCCACTTTCTACAATTCTTCTTGAAATTAATAAAGTTAATGATGGGGGAAGAAGTCAAAAACTTATGTTATTTATTCGTGGGAATGCTATATCAGGGGCTCCTAATATTAATGGGATTAATCAGTTTCCAAATCCTCCAATTATAATAGGTATTACTATAAAAAAAATTATAATAAAAGCATGAGCTGTTACAATAGTATTATAGATTTGATCATCTCCAATCAAAGATCCAGGGGTTCCTAATTCTGCTCGAATTAGTAATCTTAAAGAGGTACCAATTATCCCAGCTCAAATACCAAAAATAAAGTATAGTGTTCCAATATCTTTATGATTTGTTGAGTAAAGTCATTTTCGCGAATAAATAAAATGGCTGAGTTAAGCGATAAATTGTAAATTTATTAACGAGAAATTTCTCTTTTATTAATTATTTGTCTTATATTCAATTATGATATAAAATTGCAAATTTTAAGGTGTAGAATTAATTCTATTAAGGCTTAAAGAATTTCTTTATTTATAATTTTGAAGATTATTAGTTTAAATTAACTTAAAACCTTAATAGAAAAAAAAAGTTCTGGTAATTATTCCTATTAATGAAATTAAGGATAAAAAATTAATTAATAAAAAGTGGTTATTTTTAATTTGAATTTTAAATCATTTTATTTTTAGGTAGTTAAATATTAATGAAGAATATGTAATTCGAATGTAAAAAAATAATATAATTAATCTTATTATAATAAAAATAAAAGTTAATAAATATATTTTATTACTAATTAAAAAGTTAATAATTATTCATTTTGGAAAAAATCCAATAAAAGGTGGTAATCCACCTAATGAAAGGAAATTAATTAGTAAATTAATTTTAATAAGAAAATTTATATTGTTAATGAATAATTGGTTAATAAAGTATATATTTAAAATATAAAATAAAAAACATATAATTCTAATTATAAAAGAATATAAAAAAATATAAAATATTCATAAAATTTCTCTAATTATTATTGAGACTAATATTCACCCTAAGTTATTAATTGAGGAAAATGCTATTAATTTTCGTAAGGAGGTTTGATTTAATCCTCCAATAGCCCCTACAATAATATTTATAATAATAATAATTATAATAAAATTTTTATTAAAATAATAAGAAAGTAAGATAATTGGGGTAATTTTTTGTCATGTTATTAAAATAAAATTATTAAATCAAGATAATCCTTCTACAATATTTGGAAATCAGAAATGAAAAGGGGTTGATCCTATTTTTATAAGAAGGGAAGAGTTTATTATAATAGAAATTAAATTATTTATCTCAAAATTTTTTATTAAGGTTATTTTAATTAAAATTACAAATAAGAAATTAATTGAAGCAATAGATTGAGTTAAAAAATATTTTAGTGATGCTTCTGTTGATAATAAATTATTTGAGTTAGAAATTAGGGGGATAAATCTAAGTAAATTAATTTCTAATCCAATTCAACATCCAAACCATGAATTTGAGGAAATAGAAATTAAAGTTCTAAAATATAAAATAAAGAAAAAAAATATTTTATTAGAATTTAATAAAAAAAAAATTTAAAATAAGAAAATATTTCTTTTAAGAATTAACAATTCAAAATTTATATTTTAGTGTATGATGCACAATAGTTTTTGATACTATTAGGTATAGTTTAATTCTATAAAATATAATAAAGGTAATTTTAACTTACTTAATTTATCCTATCAGAATAATCCTTTAATCAGGCACTTTATTTTTAAAAAAAAGGTATTTCCTTTATGGTTGGGGTATGAACCCAAAAGCTTAATTTAGCTTATTTTTAA